ATCAAAAAAGATTCCGAGCACGTCTGGTCAAAGTCTATCTTGTCTTTACCACGAGTCATTTTCCTTTGCTAACAATAAAAAATTTGAGTTTTGCACATATCCGCGGGTTCTTCCATTTTCTTTCTTCCCCATAGAGGAAATCGGGCAATTCGGTGGTATACTTTATCTACATGTATACTAGAACTCCTTCTAACGACCTATGCATTCTGTTATCATTTTAAATCGGACGATCCATTCTCAATTTAGGAGGAAGAAACGCACTCTTTCCATTTTTTTTTAGGGCTGTCGCTCTTTACTTTTTTAGGGGCTTGGAGCAGATGAAGCCTTCCTTCTTTCTTCTCGGTCCGCTTTGGTTCCTGATCTTGAGCTCGCTGTTCTTGACCTTAGGCTTGACTTCTTTTTTGAGTCCTGGCCTTCAGTTGTGTCTACCTTATTAATTGTCCCATGTTGTCCTTCTGCTTCAATCTTGGCCATTAATCCCCCAGTGATATTCCATTGCTGCTAGGTCAACCTTGCCATTATGCTCTGAACAAGGGAAGTAATCAGTAGTCCATCTATCATTGCCTTCCAGCAAGATTGTAGCAAAGAGCAAAAATGGTGCACCGTCAGCTTCTTTTTTTTATAGAATGCAAATGTTCTGGAACGGACTCGTTCATCGCTCGCGAAAATCTTTCTTGATGGATCGGAGAAAGACTGTCTGCTTGTTAATGAGTTTACCTGGTCAGCTTGCCTGATCCGAGGTGACCCACCAATGAGGTAAATGGGACCAAGGTAGACCCTATAGACTAAACCCCTAGAAGAAAGGTGCTTATGTCGATAGGGCGCAGGAATCAAGGTATAAAGGGACCCTTGAAGACCAGCACGAGGTGCAGTATACAATGTAGCAAATGTGACTGACTGAGACAACAATCTTGCTTACAAGACTAGTCAAGGGGTTTTTTTGAACCCAAAGCTCTGTTCTAGAGGCCAAGCTCTTGAACTGACTATGACAGAGTCAGGATTTGACGGCCAAATACATTGCAAAGTCCTATCCACAAGAGACTACCCATTTTTGTCTTGACAAAGTCTCTTTATTTTCTGGAAGTTGCACTAACAGCTTGCAATCAGAAATGCAGCTATTTAGCCGAAGCCGGCAAAGAAGGTTGTAATCACCATTGGACTCAAATCCCTAAGAGTCTAAGTCTGACTGAGCTCACTTCAGATAAAAAGAAACGTTTGTTGAAAGCAATCATGTCATGGTACCAGGTTTGGAATCTTGTCCGACTTCATGGCAGTCGATCCTCTTCCTCATTGGAATAGTGAATTAGGGGCACAAGATTCACCTATTAGCCCTTTCAAACGTTCGATTTAAAGCAATTAGTTGATAAATACATGATACTGAATATGCCCCCTCCCTCAACCAAAAATTACGTAAGGTATGCGTTTGGGGCTTTTCCGTAGAAGGCTATAGTAGCTAGCTAGCTTAGGTTGCGTTTTGTAGCCATCCTTGCTGCTACGTACGTTGACCTTGACTTGACAGATTCATCTGAACCTTAAGACCGGGGGAGAAGCAGTAGATTAGGTTCCTTAACTCCCTCTTTTCGGCTTGAGAGTTAAGATTCGAATTCCTGTCGCTATCGCTCCGCCTATTCCCCTCGTCGACACCCTAGCTGTAAACCACCCTTATAATATAATCAACCTTTTCCGGTTCTAGTAGGGAAGAGTCTCAGTCTTTCAAAGCATATCTGTCTGATAGTGAGATTCGAAAAGAGAGTTTTCTTTCTTTCTGACTTCCTCGCTTTGCCTTACCTATGATGCGAGAAAGAATGAACTTACATCACCCTTTTTTCTGTAATCACACTAATCTTTCTGATCGTGGACCCCCCTGCATTGTCAGAACGTCAGGCTTAAGGGCGGACCTCAAAATCAGCCATTTCGCAGCTATACGAGATAGACTTTTTTCATTTGGATTGACCTCGTATGAGTGAAAATCAATGAATGAGAATTCACAGCTATATGACTTTTCCACTTTTGATTGCACTCTTAGGAAGGAAAATCCCTATCTGCCATTTTACAACTATATGAGATAAACATTCAGATTAAACGTCCCCAAATCATTCACCTAATGGGAGATGAAGAATGGGCAGATCGGTTAGAAGCAAAGTTTGGAAGACAACCTCGAGAGATCTGGGATGAACCAGTAGATACTTGTTCCCTACCAGCAGATCAGATTTCGATCCAGGGTGGGACGAAGAGGATGAATCTAGTGACGAATCTGGGACTTTATCAGCAGTCAGTGAACCTCTTCCTGAGCCAAAATATGTCACAGTAGCAATATATGGACCTGAGGGAAGGATAGATTTGTCACTAAATGACCCTCCTACCACAGATCATGGAGAATATCACATTGAAGATCCCTCCCAACTCATCGCTTCTCCAGGAGAAGAGATAAATTACAGACTGAAAAAAGGGAAAACTCCAGCAGATGTATCCATGATCAGCAAAATGACAGAAATGATGCCTTCCAACAATGAAATAGCACTTCACACTGCATTTGATGTCGGGAAATTCAAAAAAAAGGGGGACGTCCGCACCATGACAGAAGAATTTGAACAAATGAAGGGACGCATCAATGAGATAGCTGAGTGAATCCCTCGACTGACTAGACACAATGCACGAAGTCATCAAGGTTCCTCCTTATCTGAAGGAACAAGAAGAGAAAAAGGACGATCTTCATCATCTTCTGCAACCAAAAGAGAGTTCGATCCTTTACCAGTATCTCCGCTAACGATGTTACCAGAACTGGTAGAAAGAGGACTTGTCATACCAGTACCAGCAAAGTAAGCTGATCCAAAGGCTCCATGGTACAAGCCAGAAGCAAGGTGCCACTATCATAAAAGAGTCGCCGGGCATTGGACTGATAATTGCAGCACAGTTCGTGATTGGCTTTCGGGTTGGCTAGTTTTGGAATTGATCAATTCACCATTCCGAGCATGGGGCGGAGCTAGAGCAAGAGCCTGCTCCAGAGCCGGGAGGGCAGTCCTTTGTTATATGTTTATTTTCTTTTATTGTTGATTATCTATTTCTTTAGTATTGGTCTACAACTATTTATTTCAATTAAAAAGCAAGGACTAATATAGCACCCCACGGAACACCTATTTGATCCATCTAGCCTGCCGGCTCAGGCCTCTGTTCAAGGAGTTACTTTGTTGAGCTCTTTTAGTGAGTGAACAGCCGCTTTCCTAATAAATACATTCCATTCAGACGATTCGGTGGCCGAGTTGGTCTGACTCAGGAAGCTCCCTCCAGAGCAAAGCAAGCTGTAAGTCAGTTTCAAGTCTGCCTTTCCGCTAGAAAGCTCACTACACGCCACGTCACTTTTGACTTAGCAAAGAAAGACAAGCTACGAACTACCGCTGCCCCTCTCTAAGGAAAGGTAAAGTATCTCCTTCAGCGTTAATGTAAGGAAATTACGCCTTTGAACAGTGTATCACAGTCGACATCGGCTTCCTTTGCAGCTATTTCCCCCCAGGGTGTTGGTTTGTTAGTCTATCCCTTGATCCCCCGCGAAATCTCTCAAACCACGCTCTGGGAGACGAGACCGTAGATGGCTTTCCTGAGTTTGCACACTTTGCCTTCCTCCCCCTTACACGTGAATCCAGGTGGAGGAGTCATATATACTGATTCTTTAAGGTAACCATTCAAGAAGGCATTCTTGACATCCAGTTGATATAGAGGCCATCCCCTGTTGGCTGCAATGGAACAAGTTCCCAAGTCCCAAGCAAGGCTTCCATTTCCTCTTCCATAGCTTTCTTCCACTTCGGGCGAGACAATGCTTCGGCAAGACTGGAAGGTTCTCTGATTGAAGAAATGGCTGAAACAAAAGCTTGAAAGTCAGGGCACGATAAAATTAGAGAAAAAATGGCTAATGGGATGGTTAGTACATGATCTCTTTCCTTTCTTAAGAGCAATTGGTAAATCAAGACCCGAGGAAGAAGAAGCAAGAGGAGAAAGAGGAGGTATTTCAGTGATAGGCGTACCCGAGTCCTTATAGAGCATTTGATGGGTCATCGTTGGCTCAATGGACTGTGCCCTTCTTCTTCTGTCTCTGATATGTCTTAAGCTCACAAGGCTGAAATTGAGGCGCCCCGTCCAAGGAGTGACTCTCTCTCAGCTCAGAACTAGGATAGATGGATGAACTATTTTCAGAGGAAAGAACCACTTGTGATCTGCTTCCCTCATCACTACACTTCTCCCCCTTCGGGAAGCTACTTTGTGATGGTGGCTTCCCTTGGTTTGAAAAATCAGGAACATGCTCAACAAAAGTGACATCCTTATAAAGATATGCAAGACCATCTTTTGGATTCATACACTTGTACCCTTTCTTGCCAGGAAAGTAACCAAGAAAGGCACATGGAATGGACCTATTATCAAACTTCTCACAGGTAGGATGTAACACATTTTCAAACGCAACACAGCCAAACACACGAGGAACAAGATGAAATAGAGTGGAATCCGGAAGTAAAACATAAAATGGTGATTTTTCATTCAATACACGAGAGTGCATTCTGTTAATCAAATAGCATGCAGTAAGAATAGCTTCAGACCAGAACTTGCATACCAGTTAGGAGGGATCGAGTCAAACTTATCTAGTGTGGCAAGTTACTTTTTTTCTTTCCGCCACCCTGGGGCGTATATGAACAAAAAGACTGAGGTTCAATCCCTTTTTCCTGTAATCACACTAATCTTTCTGATCTACTTCCCACCCTCTCCCGCAGGTCGAGCACTACTCCGCACCCTGCATTGTCAAACGTCAGGCTTTGATACTGCAGTGAACTTGTTTTGTAAAAGGGGTCTTCATCATTGCATGGAAAATCTTTCAAAATAGTGGTCACTTCTCGATTTCATGAGAGAAATCCAAGTCAGACGCTCATAGTCATCTATTCAGGATAAAAAATCTTTATAACCACCAAACTCAGTAATGGGAGCGGGTCCCCACACGCCAGAATGAACAACATCAAAAGCACACAACCCTCTACTCAAACAACAAGGAAACTGAGTTCGATAATGTTTAGCAAGTTCACAAGTACCACAACGAAAATCAGAAGCTTGAATTTCAAACTCGATGAATAGGGAAATACAGAACGTCGAACAGATAGAGGAGGATGTCCTAATCTAAAGTGCCAGAGAGATGTCCTCTTATGTGAGAGAGGACTGGTACGCCTGATTCCGATCGCCACTTGTGGTCAGAAGATACAGTCCATGAGCTTCACGAACCCCACCAATCGTCCTCCCGGTCCGAAGGTCCTTCAAAAGACTATTATTAGATAGAAAGTGAGACTGCGTTTGGTGAGAGAACTAACAGAAAGCAGATTTGAAGGAAAGCTTGGAACAATAAGCACAGAGGACAGGGATAGAGAAGGAGAGACTACAGCTGTTCCAAGACCTGAGATAGGGGTGAGTGAACCATCTGCGAGTCTAACCTTCTCTGAGCCTAAGGATGAAAACGAGGACAAAATACGAGACTCACTGGTCATATGGTCAGTCGCACCAGTATCTATAATCCAAGAAGATAAAGATATAGGCAGTACAGTGGCATTCAAAACAGATCTGGTAGTACCTGGAACTGAAGTGGGAGCTCTAGAGGAGAGGCCCTCCAATGCATCGATGCCTTTCATCAGACGATCAATCTTGTCTTCTATGCCGCTAGAAGCAGAGGCAGAAGCTCTATCTGTGTCAGTAGTCAGTATTGGGTGCAATGGTCTCTGAAGTCGCTGAATGAGCATTTCTAGCATTGCCCGTCGGTCGACCGTGAAGATCCCAACAATCTCGTATGGCCAATCTTATTACAGTATGTACATTTCCTGGTCTCATTAGGATTTTGAGCTCCTCTCCCACGGCCTCTACCACGGCAACCTCCACCTGTAACTAAAGCAGACCTCTCAGCTGTATCAGGAATAGGGCGAGGAATGGAATTTGTCGTTCCTCCTCATTAAGAAGGCATAGCCCGAGAGACATCGGTGATGTCACTATGACTCAGGAGCTGGATCTTAATCACTTCTTTTTCTGGTCGAAGACCAGCCAGAAGCTGGAAGAGAGGCTGGCGCTGCACATACTCGTCAGTAGACTGCCGGAATCCACATGTACATGGACAAGTACATCGTGGTGTAGGAATGGTTTGTGCCAACTCCTCCCATAATGACTGGAGTTTATTAAAAGACTCCGTCAACGGATTAATATGCTGTATATTTGTTTTTTAAAGCTCAAATTGGTCTATTTTAGCAGCATTCCCACGTGAGTAGAGAGCCTTGAGATGATCCCAGGACCTCCTTAGCAGTATCCATAAACATCAACCCAGCTAATCTAGGCCCCCTAGGGGCCGAAGTGCGTCAGGTTGTTCTGGCCTACGCGCACTGAAGTTTTCGGAGCTGGCTGCAAAGCCCTTACTGGATAGGGGATTTGAGAGGAAGATGATGAATCCATGGTAATAATAGGGTTTTGGGGTTAAAACAAGTAAAGAAAAGAGAAGAAGTAAGAGATGTTTACCACGGCTAGAGAGACAAGGAGAGCTGACTGATGTTGAGGTCTTCACACACGATCTCAAAAACCCAAGGAGATCAAGAGCACCTAATGCTCTGATACCATGTGACAGATTCAAGTTGAGAAATTGTTCTTTTATAGTTCCGTTCCGTCAAGAACCACTCCAGTATCATGCTGTATCAGCAAACCACCTAGTTGTTTAGTTCCTCAATGCTACTTGGACAAATCCTTTTGCTAGTGCACTTAATGCACTACATACTATTACTGGTCAATTCATGATTGGAAAAGACACATGGCCGCCCAAGGATAATTTTATTACATCGATTTTTCTATGTCATTTTACCTGTCATCTCAGTCCTCTTTTGCTTCTTTTGGTTAGCGTAGAGTGAGATTCACCTCGGATCAGGCAAAAAGAGTCATCATTGCTCCTTGACCTGGTAGTTTCTCACGTGCTTGACTCCAGCTCCTTATTGCACCGTTGAGATTCGTACACATTGATGGTCCCAGTGCTCCAGTTCTTGTCGAAGACCCCGGACATGCATGAATCTTTCCAGCTATTTTTTTGAGTCCCCTTATGGATGGAAAGGTTCCCCCTTCAGGTAGCTCCCTATAGACTAAAGACTGGCCAGTGTTGGTTCCAGCATTATCAGCTTCAGTTGCAGTTCCAGAGATTGGCTTGGCTCTATTCCGCAGTTGTTGTGAGCCATCAGTTCGGCCTATCCCTTAAACGAACCAATAACGGAAGTTTTTATTACCTTTTCCCCGTCTTACATGACTCTTTGATCTGGAAGTCGCTGCCCGACAGTATGGAGATCAGAGTCCTGGCTTATCCTTTAGGTTTCATACCTCGAGTTCTTGTTTTTATCTATCTTTTAGTAGCCCCTCCACAGAAAGATTCAATCGATGGACGGGGGAATTGAAAACGTAGTATTAGGTAGTTGGTCAGGTAAAGGCTGACCAAGCCAATGATCAGAGATCCCCTCACTTGAACTGCCAAGACTCGGTTTTTTTGTTGTGGTAACGCCCTTAACGAATTATTTCATTATCCTCCTTGGTTCTTTAGTTGCCGCCCCCTCCTGGCAAAGACTCAGTTAGGATCTGATATTAGTGTCTGCGTGTGAACAAAAAGGGGGCGTACCCCAGTACATACGCGAATGAGTAGGTCTTGTGTGTCACGACGAGGGAACCGCGTCCTATGGGGAACAAAGGACGAAAGACTTGTGTTGTCCCTTTGACTTTTCTGGATTGGAGAGTCAGAGTTGGTAATCCCCGGTGATCCTAATTGTCTTTGTGGCTAGTCAAAATATCCAACAAGTTTACCTTTTGGAGCTAAGTCGAAGATCTAGCCGGCAGTGACATTGTCTGTGTCCTATCTTTTATTCTCGGGATTTCGGGCCAAATCCTGAAGAGAAGCATCGGACCAATGACATGATTGATAGTAGTTCATGGGCTTAGGCCTCGAACGGGATTAGTTATAGAAGTCTTTCTATAACTATAACTCCATGTATCTTTGGCTTCTGATCGCTTTTACGCGAGAAAGGGGGACCGCCCTCTAAGCCTAAGTATCAAGGCAAAGATTCTTGTTGAGTCTGATCGCTTCGCTTGGACGAAGCAAGACTCCTACCTGTATCGAAAATTTTTGACTCCGCAGGGAGGAATTCCGCTTGCACTACAATCAGAGGAATGAAAACAGAATCAGGGACAGAGGAATCAGACTAGCTATATAGCTCTTCCCTTTCTTCTCCTATCGGTGTCGAGCAAATCTAGCGCTTACCTCGGACTAACTCATTAGCTACTTCTCGGGCGGGTGTTCAACCGACCAGGAATTCATAACTCAGTAAGAGCGTTAGAACGAAGGAAGATCGCTGCGCTATACAAGTGTTGATTCAGTCCCTGTTTGAGGAACTGGCTTCGAAACGTTACTGCGCTCGAACCAACTCTCACTAGGAAAGGGATTGAAGACCAGGTCTTAGTGGGACAGGTTCTAACTAGAGAGAGGAATGCCAGAGTGAACCGGGAAAAGAAGTCACATAGATAAGAAAGTCTTCTTCCTTGGATATTCTTTCGCCGGACTGGTAGACTTTGAGTCTAAGCTTTATATAGAAGATATTCGATTGGAAGAGAAGCTCTGCACAAGGAGAGAAAGCAGTTTCAACTAGAAAGAATCTTAGCAGGAATGGTATCCGGGCACAGTCCCCACAGGCAATCCCCTTTCTTAAAGTTCCCGAGGTTTAAGATTAATGGCAGGCACAGAGTCAGCTTCAGATGAGAACATGAATTCGACTGACAGGCAACAGTCCCTCAATCAAGACTTTCCTCACTTTAGCAAGGAATCCTGGACATCATTGATTATACGCTCCTAAGCTCCTACACACTTTATTAAGGAGCTCCTTGGCTTGGCCTAATTCATGCAAAAAATCATTCATTCCCTCCGCTGAAAGCGCTGAAAGATAGAGATCTAAATTGACTCTATTTTGGCGTACTCTTTGTCTTATACCAAAGCTCGGCACCTCTACCTCTATAAGGGGAAGGTGTATTCTATAGTCGAAAGCAAAGGCTAAGTCGGGATACGAAGGAGTTTGATTCTATGATCAAGGAACTGAACTTTTCCAGAGGGTACTTAAAGTCTTTATTGTTAGAGAAAGGAGCGAAGCTGTTTTTATTAGCCTAACGGGAAATCTAAGCAACCAAATCAAGTTGTTACGCTTTACTATAGTCAAGTCGCCTCACCCAAGCGTAGGGCTTGAAGGCTGCCCTTATAGATTCCCCAAGGGGTTGCTTTGGTAAGTGGAACCATAGGTCAGAATCTGTGAACAGGGATGGATCCGACTGGAAAAAGGCAACTCCATTGGTCAAGGCGTTTTAGAAAAACACCAGACAGGGGTCTCGCCGACATCTTTTCGGATTGGATTTTGGATATGATGAGCTCTAACTACAAGAGTTCACTAGAATTAATGCTGACCATCTCGTTACTGTTAGGGTTACTTGCTTTCTGGGAACTAGCCCCCCAGCGCCTCTTAGAGGTGGAACCAACCCTGATCTTCAATCCGGAGAAGCTGAATTTACTAAAGTCCGTGATCCTGCATCGTGGATGTGAACCGCTAAATATAGATGAGGGGCACATCTGCACGTGCACCCAGGATCCTTTTTCTAACATAGTAGCGGAAGCTTTTCAACAGAAAAGTTTACAAACGACAGAAGGAATGAGATCCCAAGGGAGATCCGCCGCTTTAGCTATGACGGTCACTTCGATCCTGATCGGTCTTATGCTTAATACCGTGGCCACTTCTCATATAATGGGTTAGTTTCAATTGATTGGTAATTAGGGGTCAGAGGGAGGGTCAATTCTAGTTCAGTTTGAAAGATCTTGCATGCGGGAAACAGTTCTCGCAATAAGTCGTAACAAGGTAGCCGTACTGGAAGGTGCGGCTGGATCGAATCCTGAATCCATGGAAGAAGTGGGATTCAGGTGATAACGGGGATAACCATTTCTGTGGGTGAGAGAGAGATCAAAATAATGCTACTCTAGATTTAGGTGATCCTTCCAAATCATAAGTCTTCTCCAGAACTTACTAATGGAGGTGGGTGCGCGAAATCATCGATTCTAAGTGCTAATAATATGGATTCCCCTTACTCATAGGGAAGCAAACTACCTTGAATATCCCACAGGACACTTAAGGGATCCTGCTTAGTGACATACCGAGCTCCCTAGGGAAGACTGACTCCCAGATAGGGAAGCACGGGGCACAGGACTCACTTTAGAAAGGAATTCACCATCTTGCCGAGAGATCCCAGACTTGAATAACTGATTCTTCTTATTCACACTCGACAAACTCGACGAAACGGAAAGAGAAATACCAATTCCTCGATGAAGTGTCAGACTTCGAATAGAAGGTAATAGAGTGAAGGACGTGTGGCCCTTAGGAAAGGGCACGAGAAGAGGAAAGGAAGAGTTGTAAGGCTTTGTAAACACAATCAATAAAGAGTTCCCTTAGTGGTCTTCGATTTAAAGATTCGGTTTAGTGAGAATAGCTCCTCCTCTTTCTGTATTGAAAACAAGAATCGAATTTCTTTTTAAGACCAGCTCTCTATTTGACTTAAGACATTCCGTCTTTTTTCTGTGTCCTTCCAGATCATAAAATAATGTAAGTGATGTTCGATATCGCTATGGTCTGAAATCATACCATTAGGCTTCCTTCCAGTGGTTGCTCCGGTTCCTTCCTCCTAAGTTAGTGCTTTTTAAGTATCCATTGACTTTTTCAGTGCCCGCTTTCCACAAAGCATTGCCCTTCGTAGCTGCATTAGGAGACATTAGATAGACGGAGGTGATACACTAAGAGAGTCGGCTAGGTAGTACACAATGAGGATTCCCCGCTTGACATCTAGGAATAGGAAAGCTCCTTTCTGTTGTGCTTGCCACTACTCTACTGCCTAATAGGGCTTTCGAGTAGAATAAGTAGGCTTTTTTTCGATTGACTCGAACCATTTCTGATGATTGAGCCTTTCCTGAGTCAGTGAGAAAGCTTTGCTTTAAGCCTTTCTTCTGAGTTCTAGCGACCGGGCATTTCTGCAAGTTAATTCTACACCCTTTTATTTATGTCTTAGGGATATATATCTTAAGTGTAACATACATACCTTGGGTATTTATTATTATACCAGTCCTTTAGTAAGCAAGTGCAGTCCAACGATCAGATGCAAGCACGGAAGTCTATCAGAGTGCAGTGCAGAAGGTAAAAGAAGGTAGCGAGCCGTTAGACGGTTGCTCGATTGAGGTAAGCCAGTAGCCCCTGACGTAGGGAAGGGCTATTTGTGAATTCCTAAACCAAAAGGAGTCAAGCGGTAGTTAGTTTGCGTAATCTCCTGGTTCCCTTCCCATTTCTAGGGCTAGTATTAATTGAATTGTAGTGGGGTGAACAGTAAAGAAAGCTGCAGAGCTGTAGAAATGGAACTAAGAAACCAGTAAGGACTCAGATTCTAATTAACGAACCATGAGGTTAACAAGGATAAAGTATGCTTTGAGGGGTACAGTCTACATAAGAATCTCCAAAAGTAGGGCCGTTCCGGGTAACAAGGAAAGCGGCTCCCGAGGAAGAACTATGAAGCCTATCTCCCCTTTGAGCTCAATCAATGATATAGACATCAATGAAGTCAAGCTTTGAATCTCTTTCTTTCGTTGGCATTTCTCTTTCCAGAAAAGATGAGTTTAGGTCCCTTGATGATAGGATAGATATATTAGGTTGATAGGCTCCAGCTCGTTAAACGAGCCTCTCTTACTAATTCCATGCAAGTAAGAGAAAGGTCTGCTCGGATAGTAGCTTCGGTTAAGCATTCCGGTGTAATAGGCTAGCCTTCATCGGTCATCCGTCCACGGAATCCTTCCTTGTTGAAAGAGTTGCCCTTCCCTAATGAGATCTTTAATAGGGCGCGCCGGTCCACGAATAGCCTTCTGTCTTTAACTAGCTCCTCCGGCCCTTGCCTTGCCACTCTTGCTTGTTTAAGCAAAGACCATTCTTTTCCTTTCGGCTAGTCGTGTAAGCCCTACTCTTTAAAAGTGAAATATCGACTTGGTTAGCATTTCCAACAATAGAATAAGGAATTTGGAAAGTGAAAGATTAGCAGAAGAAGTAGTTAAGCCAATCCGTACTCCTTGAATTCAATATCCCTCTGTCGGAAAGGGTCTCAACTCTTAGCGCTTCTCTTTCTCCGCTAGCAGGTAACGCTCTTCTATCTGCTGTCTCAATCGCTCGTGTCCTGTCGAAATAGGTAGCGAATCTTTCTTCTTTCTAGCGATTCCAATGGCCTCTTGATTAGGGCACTCCTGAAGCATCCCATCCTTTTTCTTATATATTCATTATTCATGAGTGGAATGCGTCTACTTAGCTTGGCTAGGTCTTGGTATTGCCGGGATCTTCCCCTAGGATAGATCACGGAACTGGATGACTCCACTTTCTTTCGAGAAGACATTGACAGTGAGGTTCAAGCCGATGACTTACCTAGGAAATCTCAGTGATTGGCCTCCCCTCGCCCTCGGCGAACATAAAACCTACCTTTCAAGCGTTGATCTTAAACGCTTAAAAAAAAGTACCCAACTGAAAAGGTGGCCCTTTGGTTGGCTATACAGGTTTCATAGCCGATTCCGTGTGGTAACAACTTGCTTGTGGACAAAAGGAATCGTCGAATAACTAACTCTAATATAGCACTTCCCTTAAAGAAAGGCAGGAAAGTAGCGAATCACATAGAGTTGGGGTTGGTGGGGCTGCCAGCGCGCGGATAGATAGGAGTAAAGAGAAGTTGAACAAAAAACCTGACATAAGGAATCTATTGACAAAGTTCAGAAGAATGCCCTCCCCTCGGGACTACCAGTAGCTTCGGTTGTTGAATCTCAAAACGTAGGTAGAACACAACCAATAGAATATTGAGCTTGAGCATCCAGGCTTCTTAATACACCTGATCTACGACCAACCTCAACTTCTAACCTTGGCTATTGAGGAAATAGATTCGTTGGCCAAGTTTAGAAGTTTTTTGGCTTGGCATTGAAGGTCCCATCCTTACCTTTTGATCTCCCTTTATGAACTTAATCCCCTGATGCTGGCGATCACGAAGGTACAGATCTGTACCTGGATCCCTCGTGTTGATGATGTTCCGGATGCGAGGAAAGAAGGTGCTGCAACTATAGCTACCGGAGGCTCTGGTACTTATCTATATTTTACCTATGCTACCCTTGCTTCTGCGCTGCCTATAGTAGTATGAATCCCCCATACAGGGACTTTGTTTGCTATGTCCACCGACGCTTTCTTTGCTTATCCTGCTTCATCCTCCTGATCTATATCTCTATTACGAGCATCAGGAATCCCAGCTGCCCTAACGTAAGACTGAGCTGCTCAAGCTGGAACTGGCTACCCGAGCCGAGCTGCAAGACCAGAGCTGTTCCATGTTGCCGGTGGCATCTCGAGTTAAGGCACGGCAAGATGAACCGAAAAAGAAGGCCAGGCGATGTTAGTCTTTAATCCAATTGGGACTTCTTGCCCACAAAGGGGGTTAGAGGGAGGCCTCGTAGCTCCAGTTAGAACAAAACAACCTGACGCACTACGTTTTTCAGCTGGTCTGGTACCCGACTTGTTTAGAGTAGAGGTAGGTCGCCCTGTAGCCAGTGACGGGATCAATCGAGGATTAGTGCCGTGCGTGCAAGCGGAGGCAATACCCCAACCAGAAGGTGTAAACGGTGAAAGGGCTGGGTATCAATCTCGTACTGCAAGCCTGATCTTATCCCGACCTTCTGATTAGTACTGCTACTAAGAGTGATGGATCAAGAAAAGGGAAGGGTTCTCGAACTGACGAGGAGACTGGCTTTCAACCAGCAGGTGAACTCTGACCTGCACGGATAGCAGGGAAGCCTCTGCTAAATCTTTCTCTTCAAACAGGGCTGCATATTCCGTTGGAGGGAACAAAAAGCAACCATATGATTTATGCACGGAATCCAGAAATGAATAGGATAGCACAGGAAATACCTACCGGACCACATGGGCGGCTCTAGGGCACTCCGACCAAACTAGATCCCAGCCCGACTTTCTTCTTGTCCATCTGAACCCACTTTAGTATTCACTCGGGCATGAACACCACCTACCTTCTTTCTCTCACTAGTGTTTCCGCTTAGACACCTACTTCAACGTGCGTAGGCCTATTATCCTATGCCGTAGCGGAGTCACTTTGTCCGTCATTTAGCATCAGTGCGTTCTGAAGCGGCTACAGCATCTGTTGTCACTTTCACCACCTATACCACTGTCCAAACCTTTGCTTCTTAAGCTGCTAGCTCGATATTATGGTCTGGCTTTCGAACCGGAAGGGTTTCGATTTTATTTTCAATCTATAGGGGATGTGGGCTCTAATACCCAACTATCGAAAGATTCTATTTGCTATTTGATTTGAATGTTCGAATTTCGGACCTTAATTCAACCAAGACTTTGACTATCTTACTATACTAGATCGATAGCCAAAACTACTCGAAAAAAGGATAGGTTTAAGAATCCTCTTCAATCAATTCCGAATCTACTTCGGTGAATGCAGATAGCAAGGATCCGCCAACGAGTGAAACCTAGGGCGTTCGGGTGCAGCTATTAGTTTACGCTTCCTTTCTTTTCATGTTCGGGGCAAGGTTCTCGTTTCCAAGGAGCAGTCCAAGCTAGTAGAAGTTCTCGGAAGTCCCACTTCTTCTGGAGCTCTTTCCCCAAGTCGTGGGTATGGTTTTTAGGGTGGAAGTAGATCGCCCTTTGCCCTACTTCAAGTTGAGCAAAAGGTTGGCGAACCTTTTCGGAACTGGTTAGGAATGGGCGCCTGAGTTCATGAAACTCGTTTTGCTTCATCGACGGACCTCTCTTATCTACCAACTTATGGTCTCAAATACGATGCCCCTCCCGAAACCCTATTAGTTTAAGCCTGACGGGAGTACTTCACTATACTATAGGAGCTTTAAGGAGGTGAGTTCTTCTTTATGGAGAGAGATATCACTCAAAAGTCAGAGATGGAAGAGGTCGATTGTGCAAGAGTAGAGATCTATAATGCATCCACATCAACACTTTATCTTTCTTGCAAAGAAGCAATTCGAACAAGATTATCCTTTACAGATGGATCGATCAAAAGAATGAGGGGACTGCACTTATGAATGGTTCCATGGGGTATGATTTGTAGAAGCTGACAAAAGGGACAAACTCATATGGGGATGTCCTAAGATAGGTATAGTTGTCTTTCTATGTGGATGGGTGATCCCTCCCCTACTTGAATGGGGCCTGCGTACGATATATGAGCATAAAAGCGAGTACCCTTGTTGGTATACACTCGATTCCGAATAGATATAGTAGTTGGCTCAGAGGATTCAATCGGGTACTACCCAATGTCAATGTCATATGCAGCTCTGCTGCTCCTGCATCCCTTATGAATAGAAAGACTCTTCCATCGCGTGCAAGGTGGATCCCCGGCTCCAACGCCGAAAAGCGCTTTCCTTAATAATCTTCTTTTAAGATCGCCATATTCCGTTCGTGGGAGGGACAGAAAGACTTCATCATTTCTAGGCAGGCTAAAATGCTTACCGATACCTAAATTCAGCTTGTCCCTCTAATTCTCATTTCAAGGAAAGTCTTCTTTGAGCTAGCCAGTGCCGGTCTTTCTTTCTTACTAAAGTCTGGGCCTAATCCTAAAGTAGGCAGTCCGAAGTCAGCAAAGCTTGAGTGAGAAGAGCGAAGCGAAGGAGGTGAAAGGGCTAGGGTTGGCAAGCTTCAACTTGATCTTTATTCATAAGAATAGGGTTCATTAAAGACTCGAAAGATGAAAAATGCGTTCCATCCGGCTAGAAGAGCGAAGGCTCAAAAGAAGATCAAAGCCAAAACCTTACTTTATTCTATAGGGAGGGCGGGTAGGAAATGCCAGCAGAGAGCGAAATGCTTGAGCTGACGGTTCTTGTCTTGCTCTATCCATAGAAGAGAAGTTCTTGGAATGCTAATCACAGCGATTGCCTTCGCCAGTTTTGCTAGCGAAGGCAAAAGAAGTCAGAAAGCAAAGAGAGGAAAGCCAGAGTAGACATTTTTGGTAAGTGTAAGTATCCTGCTTTTTCATTCTTTCTCTTTTATGCAGCTTTTTTTTGCTTATTGATTATTGCGTCGAGCAAGCTTTAAAGAAAGACTAAAGAAGGTGGACAACGGATGGCGCTATAGCTATCCGATTAGTCTGGCTTGGAGACTTGTCTTGACCCGAGGAAAGAGAAGTTTCTGGGAGCTGAGAGGTCAGGTCAAGGTGATCAGGTGAAAAGCGGCTCTGAGAAGAGTACTAGACATATCAAGGGATTACAGACTGGGTATTAGGAATTCTTAGTACCCCAACCTGCTCATATCATTTAGTAGTGTCAAGCCGGAGAGATAGGCAGACTCCGGGGATCACTAAGCTGGCCCAACCAGATAGACGTAATCGCTTAAATAATGGTTTCACACTTCGTTCGAGTTGAATGAGAGGTTTGAAGAACATAGAAATTTGAAAAAAGGTATTAATGGGTAAGGCTATTCTACCTTTCTAGCTCCTTAGCCCTACCTCTCCTACTTGCGTATACAAGGCCACCCCTACTCGGTCAGCGGAGAACCGGAATGATACCTGCATATCCTCTAATTAGGAGAAAGATGAGTTTATCTATCCGGATAGGCCCTTACCTATGATGGGCCACTTAGTGCCTTAAACGGTTCTATTTTCATTGGGTTAGCCCTATCAATAGACTTGAGGAGATCGCTTTGGCTGATTAACCTCGCCCCAGCCTCCTCGCTCAGGTAGCTCACTCAGAACTCAAAGTTTTGAAAGAGAAAGGAGCTCCAGTTCTTCCCGATGGCCCACTCTTCCAACTCCTTATATTGAACAGAGCGAACGAAGGACAAGGAAATAGATCGGAAAGAAAAGAAAAGGGAGTACGAGACCAAGTCGAAGTGCCGATCGACCAAATCGAAGCGACGAAAGGCCATTAAGGGTTTTGCTTTGATTTTTCTTGGTTTATGGGTTCTGCGTGGTTTGTTTGGCTACAGGGACTGTCACCTGTAGGAACAGCAACTACCTAGCTCAAGAGTAGTCGAACGCTCTGACTCGGGCGATTCTCCTGAATCTCCCTTCGTTTTTATCCGGCAGACTTGAGATTAACGCTTTCTAGGAACCCTACAACACAATGACTACCGCTGCAAGCTTCTTTCCTTCGCATGAAATTCCCTGATTCCACTATAAGATCTCTGAGGAGAAGGCTCAAGGCGGAGTACGAAGAAGGAGCTAGACGGCTACAAGGCTGATCGGAAGCTTGCTCAAATGCATGTTGAGAGCGCAGAAATCTTTTGGGGTTCCAGTGGAAGGAAGGTAAAGATATGCGAGGCCGACAACAAGGGTTTTGACCAAAGAAAGATAGCCATTGCGGCGATATCTCGATTGAACCAGAGATGAATGTTGTTGGTTCGAGGAATCGGAATCAAAGGGTGGAACCCTCAACTGAAAGCAAACCATCTCGTAGGTCATATTCGATTCTTCCAATCCCATCTCCCCTATTAATATTAATAATACACGGGCAGGCTTTGTCACTTGTCAGCTGGGCTCAATCCGCCTATCAAACAAACAATTTAATTTGAAAGGCTCCGATCAATTACTAATCGATAGGAACGCACAGGCGAGAGCTTCCTCAGGTAGGAATGGGCAGCGAACGAGCTCATATTCCAGAGGGAAGAAGCTAGTCAACCAAGGCAGAGGTTGAGGTACCAGATGCTTTAGATCTACCATCATTTATCAAAGCATCAGAGGTATAGGTGGTTTCCGCCGTTCCAGTTCCAATTAGTGCATAAGCATCACCCGCATCAGTAGAGGTAGCAAAGGCATACACATAGCCTCCAGCCCAGTCGTTTATGTTGGTTCATATCTCGGTCCTAACTAGAGCCTATAGCAGCATACCAAAGAGCAATTTGAACCTAATTCCTTGCGTTGAAGCATCCTTCTAAACAATACTAAACTAACCCTGGTTTCTACCCTAAATCAAATTAAGTAGTTAAGGCCCTTATGAGTTCATATCCCATGCCAGTTTACCGCGTGAAAGCAAGTGCGAATTAGTCCCGGCTTATTGCCCAGTCAGTACTTTACCCATAGGGGATTCTTCAACCCCAGGTAAACGGCCGTAAGCTCGCTGAAAAGTACTGCCGAAGCCTACTGGAACTGAGTAGGCGGCATGCTTTGAATAAGGCTGTTTACTTTACTGTTGTTGACCCACCTAACCCCAAACCCCCAACTCACCTGCTCCGTCTTTGTTTCTTAGCTCGAACTGCAGAGAGTATCGCACTTCCCAGACTCTATTCTCAGTTTCGTGCAATCAGATAGTTACCCCCTCCTCGGCTCGGATAGGCTCGGTTGAGCGGGGCCTTTGCTCAATCCCCTCCCTCTCTCTGTAAGTAAACCGGCTCTCTTTCTCAACTCGTTAAGTTCCCTCTCTCTGTAAAATGATGTATATAGTGAATGAACGTCCTACTCACTCAGTACTGATAACAAAGGCTCTCGTGCCCTAACAAGGGTGGAACTCTAGCTTGACCCAGCCCAACCAGCAGGTCAGAAAACAGAATGCCGGCGTCGACATGGCAGCCTTAAAAAGCAAGCCCGGTTAAGAAATTTGCATTTCAAAGATTCTGCTCGTGAGCGTAATGGTATAAGCCTGCCTGACTGTGCAATAACGTAATCAGTGCTTTAAAACCTAGAGTCACGCTCTTTCGAATGTCGTTTCGATCCTTCCGGTGATGCCAGAAGTCCCTTTAAAATGGATAAAAGCCCCGTTCAAATTCTTTTTCAACCTAATGTCCCATGCCTTTCTTGGTAAAACCAACCGGCTATTTTCTTTCGTCTTCCTACTAACCCGCTGACTGGCTCGCCTGGCGGAGTAGAAGAATTTCATTCTAATATAGCTTAGCTTCAACAAAATGAAGAAAGTCATTTTTCATTTCACTCGTTTAAGGAAGCTAAAAACATGAACATTGGCGCGGTAACCTTTTCATAGTCAGGAGATTTGACACCCCCATCTTTTTCATGGGCGATTGGGTCTAAGGCTTTGTGTGGTTAGATTGCTTGCCCAGAGACAGGCCCATATGAAATTTGATTTTCTATTTACTTTTTCAGTTAAGATTTGACAGGCTTTGTGGACGTCTCTTTGATTGAATAAGGAACTTTTGAGGCAGAGCTTTCTCTTAATAACTTAACGTGTCCCGTATTATCAGTGTCCGGGGCAGCTACTCTCGTCTCTAGTTTAGCATTGATCTTTTCCGGCAATGGAAGCTACAGGTCATCCCCAAGTAGAAAGAAGTTAATCCCTCTACTCTAACCCGGAAGACAATACTGTTCTTAAGTTCTTAAAGATATAAGCAAGAGATAAGCCAACCAATAACTTACCGTATTAGATTAGATAAAAGCCCTCAATCCGTGTACCGAAAAAGGCTTTAGTCTGAGTCCTTTCCTTCTCTGTACTCCATACTAGGAGTAGGCTAGGGAATTCCTTATCCTTCTTCTCCAAAAGGAGTTCTTGCGAAGAGGCCAGGACAGGCATCTTCTATCACTTGATCCGACTTCAAGACTTCAATTTCAATAAAGGGAGGAACCTTTCCTTTGCTTCAATCTGATCACGCTGGAAGACGGAAATTGGCAACCTTGTACTGGCTTATTAGGGCCTTCCTAGCTGCCTGGCAAGTCTTGTGGAGGAAGTCTCATAGCTTTCCCCATCCTTACGCATCTCAATCGTGAAAGCGGGCTTGTAGGTATAGTCACCATCCTTCCTGACTCTCTTCTTCTATCGCTTGTGCCCCGCACCGTCCTTCCCTGCGCTTGTCTTTCTCTTTATTCATCTTCAATTAAGAGTTCGACGCATTACAAATGTCTGGAAAAGCTCTAGTGCTATTTCGCGGGGCAATCCACATCGATGTAATGAAAGCGAAGGACCCACGACAATGACGGAACGCCCCGAATAATCGACCCGTTTGCCAAGCAGAGTCTCACGAAATCTTCCCTCTTTGCCTTGAATGAAATCTGAAAACGACTTGTAAACTTTATTATGACCGTCCCTCCTTGGTTGTAAAAGGAAAGTGCAGATCTTTCACCTTCGATCAGTCGGCTAGAGAGCGGGGCTATTCTTCTTCCGGGGAGACTAAAGGGGGTCAACGTGCATGTCATATACGATGGAATGAGATAGATCCCATTCTAACCCCCACCTGGCTGCTCAATACCAACCATTAGAGGTGAGGAAGATTGATCAAACTTCCCAAGGGGATAGGAACGTACTGAATCAACGGGCAGGCAGACAGGACTTTAGCGAACGAGCAATCTCCAATTCCCGCTAATCACTCTACTCCTCCTGCGAACCATTGATGAGCCAGCCGAGCTTGTTTGTTTAGTTTGGTTTTGTCTTTCTCTGAGTAATGCCCTAAGGTTTGATATCCGGGGTCAAAAAATGAGCTAAGCGCCGAGCGAAGAACCGTACCAAGGTGAGTACAGGGATGTGGTGAAGCATACCGAGAGAAAAAGCACTGAAATGAACCATATCGAGCACAGGTCTCACTCTACAAGTTCAGTTCGATGAGCTCCTATCGGACCTGTGAAAGTCTCGTTTTTGACTAAATTAAGAAAAACGGGCTTTGCTGTGCTTGCACATGTACTCAGGCACCGGGTAGGTATGCAATCACATCTCGGTCTCTCCTCTTTCTTGTTAGTCCTTGGCTCGGGCTGGCCCTTTCGGATTAGCTTGTCTTCCTAGCTGCCTTTCTTTCCCCTGCCTTATGACTATCGTACATAGAAGAATGATTGGCAAAGCACTCGACCAAAGCCCTTAGCTTCTAACTTCATTCATTCGAAAGGTCGATCATAGCTGGAATTTAGGAGCAAATCCTGAAGAAGGCGAGAGCTAGCTTAGGGGCCCGCCCCCTCCTAAAGCCATGAGAGTTGGTCAGAAAAACGTTCTCATAGACTATATTGAGGAGTAAGGAAAGGGCTTCCATGACAATGAGGTCCTTCTTGCATGGGCTTGGGCTTGCTTTGATGATGGGTAGGCTTGTTGTGTTTTGGCCCTTCTGTGGGCTTCCATCGAGGAAAGCAGGCTTGACAGGCCCAAGTCTTCATTTGTAGGACTTTGATGGTTCATGTAAGCTTGGGTCTTTCATTCGGGCCCTCTTGGGACACCCTGTGGGCCAATGCGTATAAGCTTGGGCTTTCTTAACGTGGCTCATTTGACGACTCAGTACATGGATGTCACGAGTCTATTGGCATGGAATCTTTTCCACGTAAGCTGGTTGTACAAAGTTTGTTTGTTCATACAGGCAGTGTGATTTGGGGAGATTTTGTTTGCTCCGCAAGGTAGCCAGAGCCAGCCAGTTTTTCATTAAAAAGGCATGATAGTCTTCAACTGCAGAAAAGTTGTGCGGAGAACTAGTAAGAATTGTGCCTGCCATCTAATTCGTGCCGTATGGCGAGATTCCTCTACCACTCTATAAATGGAGGCTCGATAAGTGTCTTCATCAAATTCAAATCAAAGAAATTGAGTACTAGCACGTATGGCTATGGATGCTGCAAACAGGCTTTCTGCAATTGCTGCAGAAATGGTCATTGTTAAAAATGAAATGAAAGAGCACCATAGAGTGCTAAACTGCCTTTTGAAAAGTGTTAGAACAATGGATCCTGCAAATAAAGAAGCGCGCATTCGCGCTACCAGAGAGCGCATAGACGGTTTGGAGGAGAGGCAGCAAGCGCTGCGGGCGGAGCAGGAAGGCCTAATTGTGCGTGCTGTCACCCTCGGTGACCGGGAAAACCAACAAGACTTGAAAGATTTGTGATATGCTTAACGGAAAAGTCAGGGGCTTATGCACTCCACGGGCCTTGGATGTAGGAAAAAAGCGGGGTAGAGATGAGTTGGGTTTATTTATTCGTTCCCAGGCTGATGACTCCAAATTGGATGATCGGGTCTAACCCCTAACCTAGGTTGGGGCTCAAACTCCACCTAGTAAAGGGAAATATCCCCAAGAAATCCTGTGGCATTGAGAAGGAAAATGAAATGCCTAAGGAGAATGAAACTTTGAGACTTGTATAACTGTCCTAAGGTAAGAGATGTTTGTAGGGAACTCACAAAAGTTATAGAAGTCTAACGAGTGTTGACCCCAACAAATACTTTGAATGAATGTTGACTTTGTTTCTATGTAAACTTCGAATTGGGAGGGTGATCCTCCCGGTGAACAACTTTGTACTCTATCATCTTTCTTTAGTTAACTAATGGTGTAAGTCTAAGCTACACGAATGGATTAGATCGGATCCTACCAGAAATTACCTATTTTGGTAGGGGTCGCGAGGACAGGCCTAGATCGACACATGAAAGGAACGGCACCGGTGTATCCTATATGTACTCCAGTTTATTCGAAAAATACGGATTTCACCGGAAAGATCGTAAGAAAAATGAACGACGTTGTTGAGATAAACCCGAGGTAGATGTCGATGGGTTGGGGGTTTGAAGAAAAACAGAAATCCTGTGAAAAGAACGTCGTGAGACAGTTCGGTTCCTATCTACCAAAATAGAAAAACTTAGCGAACTGAAACAACTGTTTATTAAAGGAAACAGCCCAGGTAGCGGCACAAAGAGAGATAAGCATAGGGATTGAGGAATGAAAGCTCGAAGGCTAGGGGTGGATCGATCTAGGGTTTAGAACGTCGGAACAAATCGAACATGTTGCTTATGTTAGGATTGAGTATATGGAATTCTTAAACCTCGGATTTCTTTTAATACGCTAAGAGGAATAGAAACCCGCAAGACATGAGTAACGAGAAATCCTGTGAAAAACACGAATGCTGACATGAGTAACGCGAATGGTGTAAGGTTTTCATGTGGGCCTATCTTGATGAACCAGATAGAGAACCTGAGGGAATAGTGAGTATTCCTCAAGAGTGAATCGGTCCCTAAGAAAAATGAAAGAAAGTCACAATAAAGGCCAAGTACTAAGCGCTGGTTTAAGCCTTTCTAAGGTAAAATAATAAGGTAAGGCTTCTTTCATTGATGGCGTAGTCTGTTGGAGCGAAAGATTTATTGCACCCGGAAGAGACTGCCATCCAGGTATGATAGAGTGTTGCCCCCAGGGAATCTCCTTGGGATCCGTATCGGTCTGACTCAGGATAGCCTTATCTTCCTTGTCTCGTTGAATTACTCTGCGAAATAGAGAGATCTTTTTTCTAGTTCTCAAGAGTTTTCGACTCGAAAGAGTCTGGTTGAAGGTTTCGAAGACCTCTAAACTTTGGAATTGATCCATATGGATCTCATGGGGCCAATGAGAGTCAAAGTTGCTTGTACTTTTTTTTGTCGAGAAAGGGCTTAAAATGGAATTCTCCGTGGAGAAGAAAGAGTGCCTATGAATTCGTTCAACTCCTCTCTTAGCGGACACGGAAAAGGTTGGGGAATAGGCCAGATGTCGAAGGAACTCGGGATGGGTACACGCTACGAAAGCGATTCTCGACATCCGTACTAAAATATAAATTCTTTCAATTTGAGAATTCTATGACTTAAGGAAGACCGGAATCGGAAACCTAAATCAGTGAGGCTAGTTACTCCTGGCGCTTGACTTTTGGCGATTGCCTAAAAGTGATCCGGGAGTCCCGTGTGGAAGGGCTCTCGCTCAACGACTTTCTTATGTTATGTGAGCAGCCGCTTACTAAGCGCTGGTTCTATCCCGGCCAAACCTATAGTGGGAGGAAGATTAAGGTTTTTCATGTTTGTATGGTGATCCCTGTGAGAGAGTGCGTGATAGCTTCGAGAGAGGTTTAAAGAAAGATCCTTCTGATAGTCGCGAGAGTATTCTGGCACACCAATGAGAGTTCCTGTTGTTATGAATGTACCAGTCCTGAGCTGGTTATTGGTGAAATACGGGGATGACTTGTGGCTAGGGGTGAAAGGCCAAAGAAATCCTGTGAGTCGCGACTGTTGTCATAGAGGGAAGGTTATTGGTGGGTTGAAGGTCGTTATCTAGAAATCGAACCAAAAACTCTATGATTTAATAATCTGCTTTGATTAAAGAGCTATGGGCCATGGGGAGGTTTGAAAAGTGAAAGTTGGTGTTAAAGGAGTATAGCCATGGGTGAGAGGCTCTTGGCTTGTGAATTAGGTGTACCACGAGGAGCCAGAAGGGACTTATTGGGAAGTCTCGCTACCTCTTTAGTGGTCGAACGCATAGATCTTTTGAATTATATGAGTAGGTTGAAGAGGTAGATAAGAAGAAGGGAATTGGTTAAAAGTGTGAGATAGGTTGTTTAGAACGTCGTGAAAGACTTATGAGGAGGGACTTTTCTGAGGGACTTTTGGGAAGTGTACGGAGTGAGCTTAGTATTCTAGTTCTTAAGTATTTATGGTTCTACCTTCTAAGGTTGTAGGATTTTGACAAATAGGCGCTCGTGATCTTCCTTGATTTCAAAGTATTCCTCAATGACCATGGATTAGCAAATAGCTCACTATATCCCCAAATCTCGTGAGCTAGGTTTAAGAGAACCTTGTTGCGAAAAATCATATGAGAACGTCGTGTTCTAGCGCTTATGAGCGTACCCGAAAGTATAACCAAAATGAAGGTAAGGAACCTAGGTGTACCTGAGTACTTTATGGAAGCAGCCCGATTGATTGCGTTGGAGTTGGTGTTAACGGTGGGAAAAGAAATTGTGAGGCTGATGACTCCCAAACATACTTGGCCTGAGAGGGGAGTATATTGCAATAAATAGATAAGAACTGGTTGTTGGACTCCACTTGCTTTAGTGCTCGCTCCAGCGGAGCGTCAATCTGAGTAGCTAAAGGAAAAGGTTTCCTGGCGCCGGGCGAACAACAAAGAAAATGACATTGATTCTATCGTTTCACGTGAATGTACACTCACGAGTTCGGTTGCTGATGCCATAGGCATTTCCAAGGGTATTGAGGTATTTGAATCCAAAGGTCTCACTCCTTCTTTACTTTAATAAGGTAACGAGACCTTGAAAGCAGCTAGTTGCGTTTTATATAGCTGCAAAAGTTCGCTTCTGCAAAGGGCCTAGATCGTTTGGACTTTACTTGTTGGTCAATGATGGAGATGGAGAAGGATATGCTTTGAAAGACTGAGGTCTAGCTCCATGGCACCGAAAATGAAAAACGAGCAAAACTAAGAGTGGTTGGATTTCAAAGGGCTAGGGTGGCCCCATTTAGCCTTACAGGCCTTGGAGGACCAGTAAGGAAGAGGTCCCTAAAACCCTATTTAGGGAGTGAGAGCGAAAAAGGCGTCGAAAGCCTCCGTTTGCTGGGCAAAGACTTTTTGGGTGCTAAGAAAAAGGAAGGAGAAAGAAAGAGAGAATCCGATCCTGCTTGACTTTCTTTGATGGCAGCTTCCCCAAGGAATGAGTTGTGAATGTTCTCTAAAGTATGATATCAGACCTTGAAAAGCCCCCTTTTTATTATTATAAAGGGAGATTCTCCATCGGAGTCTGAATTCAATGGGAAAAGCCAAACGAGAGTTCGTGAGCCATAAAATATAGGGCCGCATGGCAAAGCCCCCTACTTGCTCATTCGCGGAACTTCGATAGGAAAGGAAATCACGAAATGGGGCTAGTCTGGTAGCGCACTCCCTGGTTGAGTGGAAAGAAGGGGAATGACTTCCAAAGACATGAATCAATTTTTATTTGTATTAACTAAGTCCAATGTCGTCTTATGATTGAATGGAATTAATGTTGATGGCCCAAGTCTTATTGTGAAAGATTGTTCTCTGCGGAAACCCTCTTGCAATGTGATTTTGCACCTCACTTGACGCTAGAAGATCTATCAATATAGCCAGAAAGATGCCTATCAGGATCCAGGGATAGATCTAGAGGAAGGCACTCGAGGTAGAGGCTCAATTGTGGAGAATAGAGCCAAACAGCAAGTAAACAAGGGATTAATTAGGGGCTCATTGATAGCATTCCTCGCTAAACGGAAGGGCTAAAGCCCCCCTTTTTACATATAGTGAATAGTATTTTATTTATCCGCTCCACAACTCAGGGGCAAGGTCCGAAGGAATCTCTATTCAATAAATGACGGCTTTAAACTTGGCTAGCCCGGTCTGGCCACCCAATGTGTATTTCTTGGCTACAGCTCTTCACACAAAGGATATCGCTGTCTTTACCCACGGACCGAAATTCGTCCTTCTCTACCTAAGCCCGCCATCCTAGCTTTCTTTTTTCGTGTATGTTGTCAAAGCAAAGTAAAGTGCGCGCTAAAACTTAAGCTATGTGCATTTCTAGCGTTGGTAGTCTTACCGTAGAAAGCAACTTGGTAGGTCAGACAGACTAACCTGTGGGCGGTCTTCTGTACTTTTGTGGTATCGCTAGCCTATCTAAACGATCGATCGCGGTACCTTCTTTAAAAATGAATTCCCAACCCCTCTACCTATACCTATGAATGTTTTGTAAACCCCATGGTCAATCCCTATCGAAACCCGGTAAACGGGCCTACTCTACTGAAGTCGCAAGCCTTTGGCACTGAAGTAGGGCGAGCAGCCGCAACAAGGAAAGAGAGGCTCGTTCCATGTTAGCAGCTCGTCTTTTTTCTATTTTGACCAACCGGTTCAATTAGTCAGCCCTCGCGAAATACAAGAAAAAAATCAACTAAGTCAGTCTCGCAGTCAGGGAAGTAAGGCACGTAAAGAAGGGAGTCATTGGCACCCCCTTGTTCAATTCAATTCTTCAATCATTCCGGTCGGTGCGGACAAGGCAGTACGGTACCAATCCCATCGGTCGTAGTAAGCTTCAGTCTTCAAGTTCAGAGAATCAATACTGGCATTCCTCCTCTTAAAGGAATCGGGGAGTGAAGACTTTTATTCAATCAACGCTTAGATGGGCTTGGAAAGAGTTTCTCGGTAGCTGTCAGTCTTGCATATCATTGTTAGGCGTCTTCCTCCTTTCAAAGGCCGTATGCATGCATTTCACAAACTTTGCACTTCCAAAGGCAATTGTCCTTACAATCCAAAAAGCACATCTTGGTCCCACTTTTCTGATGGCTTAGTTATCCTTTTGGTTAGGCACATCGCCTCTTCAATCCCTTAGGTTAGATTACCCCTTTCCGTTAAGGTTAGTAATCTCCCCTAGTTGACCCTTCAAGCATCGAGGTTAGCACAGTCTCCCTTGTTAGGCTACATGCATTTCCAACCTTCAAGCTGCACATCTTTCCTTATCCGGACTACATGTCCCTCCTTTAGTCTAGATATCCTTCTCTTTGTGGCTACCCGCTTGTTTGTCTGTGCATGCATCTTTCTTATCAAGCATTCGCTAATGGTCTATCTGTCCTTACTCTTGTAGGCACCATGGCCTCAACGAGTAAACTTGGGAATGAGGATCTTATCAGAGAGTTATCTACTGAGGCAAGCCCCGATACAGTCGTCATGTCACCGTTTTCAGGATTGAGGTAATTTCCCTTTTCGCCTACACCTTTGAGACGA